AACATATAGAAAATAAAAACATATAGAAAATAAAAACATATAGAAAATAAAAACATATAAAAAAAAATTTCAAAACTGAAAAAATTTCAGTAGTCATATGGGGTAAAATATCTAGGGATTTCTAGCATATTCTTTTCGAAGTATTTTTTTCATTAATATCTGTGTATAGGATCATTGCTTCTATTGATTTGATACGAATACATTACATAAACATAATCTAAAGCACCGAACGATTATATTTTTTCTCCTTTCCTTATCCTGGATTTCATTTCTATTTTCCTTAATTGATTTGATTCAATCCGTTGAGTTGCGAGTTTACATATAACAACTCATATCTTTCTATACAAAAAAATTCGAAACTTTTTTCTTGTACTATACCGACTGACCCTCTCAGAAATAAAATAAAAAGAATCGAGTTATTTCATTAGAGTTAGAATGAAAAAAAAAAGAGTCATTCCATTTCAGACCAATCTCGAGTACTAAAGAAAGATCGCGATTTGGAATGAACCAAAATACTTGTTTGTTTTGTTACGGCAATAACACTTAGTAATAGTAAGACCACCCGATGGGTTGGATTTCACTACAAGAAAAAGGTTTGTTTTACAGCAAACCTACATTACACAATGAAACATACCACAGAGTGGTATAATAGACGGAATCGTAAATTATCTAATCTACAGAAGAAAGATACTTCTAATAGAAAGAATTAGACATTATCGAATGATTTGACAGACCAAATCCCAAAACCAACTCAACTCATAGAATATAGAAGAAGGAAATTGATACATTTAGGACCAATTCATTATCTCTGCATTATCTCTGAATCAATCAATTGGGGTTGTTGTTCTGCCAAAAAGCGATTAGTCAGGCGACTCCACAAAACAAATACAAGAAAAGAATAGGTCCTAGATCTATGTGACTGTTGAAGTTTTTAGACAGAATCATGTCATGATTCTCACTTCATAAATTGACCGGATTCGATATACCAACGCAAAAATATATCACTAACTCTTTAATCATGGACAGAAAAAGAGGAAAAAGGTCATATGTAATCCATCCACGAAGATTAATGAAGGAAGATGAGTATTTTATCCGAGATTTTACAAATACTGATTAGATCTATTGGAATGAATTATTGTTTTTTATTTATTGTTTTTATTTTCCTGTCCCTATGTATTTACATGAACATGTGGTAATACTTTTGGACCAACCAACCGGCCAGTCTATAAACAAGTACTAATGAGGAAATGAAAACTATACTAAACTAAAATAGAATGTATTAGGGCTATACGGACTCGAACCGTAGACCTTCTCGGTAAAACAGATCAAACTGATTATCATCGAAATGATTCGAACTGTTTCAAAGACCCAACATGCATTTTGTTGCATTGGGCTCTTTCATAAACTGATGTAAAGATCAGTTAGTCCACCATATTTTTCTTTACAGGAAAATAATGAGATGGCTCCATGTGCTCTGATTCATCATTTGTATTCTGATCTAGGAGCAATACCAAAGTGTTTCAAAGAAGGGTTACCTTGACTTAGGTCTGCCTTCGGCCTAGATCTAACTAAGTTAGATGGAGTCTCTATCGCTACGCTGCAAGAGTCGAATATGAGACTTCATACACCTTAAAGTTCATAGGACGAAAAAAGGTTATTTTGAGGCCCTTATACTMATTATGCCTAGCATTGAATGGACTGGGTATTTACCTTATCAACTATCAAATCAATGGCGGGTTCTATTTGATTTGGCACCTGAATTCGCACCTGAATCGGACCGAACCCAATATTTGTCAGGCTATTGTTCTCTTGTTCCCTCGAATCTATGGAGTAAGACATCGATTTGTCAATAAGATCAATTATGTTTATTGCATTGCATAATGGGCTCCCTTGAAAAGCATTGGCGCACGTGTAAACGAGGTGCTCTACCTAACTGAGCTATAGCCCTTGTCATAGATATATTAACATATGGATAATTTCTTGTCAAGATGGATATTCCATAATCCCACATGATAGCTCTCTGATCCGTCTACTGTTAACAGRTTGGTATTGCTTAGAAATAATATTCCACTTATAATCCTATAAGTGATGGATCCTTTTTTTGGTGATAAATAACCTACTTAACTCAGTGGTTAGAGTATTGCTTTCATACGGCGGGAGTCATTGGTTCAAATCCAATAGTAGGTAGAACTTATTAGATACCGAAGTCAATTGAGTGATATCTAATAAGTTTTTCTACCCATTTTCTTTTTTTTTTTCGTTATATCAGATTAGACTTGATTGTGTTCAATTGGCAGAATAAAAATGTGGTGTATCATAATACAGTTCTAAAGAACTTCTTTTGATTATTTTGATGTATTGACTTGACTAGGAGGAAATAGCATTTACAGCCTCTACTCGTGTCCTAGCTCGTCTGAGAGCTAGATTCGCTTCAATTGCTTGTCTCTTACCCTCAGCTCTACTCAAGTTAGCTTCAGCTATTTCAAGAGCTTGCTGAGCT